ACAAAGAACTTCAGGACATTATAGCTATCCTTGGGTTGGACGAATTGTCCGAAGAGGATCGTTTAACCGTAGCAAGAGCGCGAAAAATGGAGCGTTTCTTATCACAACCCTTTTTCGTGGCAGAAGTATTTACCGGTTCCCCGGGGAAATATGTTGGTCTAGCGGAAACTATTAGAGGTTTTAAATTGATCCTGTCCGGAGAATTAGATGGTCTTACTGAGCAGTCCTTTTATTTGGTAGGTAACATCGATGAAGTTACTGCGAAGGCTACAAACTTAGAAATGGAGAGTAATTTGAAGAAATGACCTTAAATCTTTGTGTACTGACCCCGAATCGAATTGTTTGGGATTCAGAAGTGAAAGAAATCATTTTATCGACTAATAGTGGACAAATAGGCGTATTACCAAATCATGCGCCTATTGCCACAGCTGTAGATATAGGCATTTTAAGAATCCGCTTTAACGACCAATGGGTAACGATGGCTCTGATGGGTGGTTTTGCTAGAATAGGGAATAATGAGATCACTATTTTAGTAAATGATGCGGAGAAGAGTAGTGACATTGATCCCCAAGAAGCCCAGCAAACTCTTGAAATAGCGGAAGCTAATTTGAGGAAAGCTGAAAGCAAGAGACAAACAATTGAGGCAAATCTAGCTCTCAGACGAGCTAGGACACGAGTAGAGGTTATCAATGCGATTTGATAACTAGTTGGTGCGCCCGATATAGAATAATCCAAAGAATTTCTGTTTATACACCCTATTTTTTTTATTCTACCAATTGAATCCAATTAAATTCAATCAAGCGGAATCAGATTCTGATGGAAGGAAAAAGAAAAGGTTCAAGTTTCAATTCTAAAAGCAAAGCAAATAGGATAGAAAAGAGACAAAATCAATAGTCAAAAAACTTATTAGATACCATTGGCCGTGGTATCTAATAATTTCTACCTACTATTGGATTTGAACCAATGACTCCCGCCGTATGAAAGCAATACTCTAACCACTGAGTTAAGTAGGTCATTTATCATTATACCAAAAAACAAAAAGAGATCCATCACATCCCATCTATGTAGTCTAAATCCAATAGACTTCTAAGCAATACCAATCCAAAAGATCAAAGAAATATGGTGTGGGATCATAGAATATTCATCTTGACAAGAAATTATCTACATAATATGATAAAATATGTATCACAAGGACAAGGGCTATAGCTCAGTTAGGTAGAGCACCTCGTTTACACGTGCGCCAATGTTTTTCAGGGGAGTCCATCGTGCCATCAAAGGAATTAATCTTTTTGAGAAATCAATGTCTGACTCTGTGGTTTGTAGGGAACAAAACAAGAGAACAATAGCCTGACAAATGTCTCGGTCCGATTCGGGTGACTTTTTAGGAACCAAACAGAATCCGTCATCGATTTGAGATATTGATAAGGTGAATACTTAGTCTATTCAATGCTAGGCATAATGAGTATAAGGACCTCAAAAATTCTCTTTTCGTTCTATGAATCTTACGGCGTATGAAGTTTCATATGTGATTCTTTAATCAGGATGATAGAGACTCCATTTAGTTTAGGTTGATCTAGGCCATAAGCAGACCTACGTCAAGATAACCCTTCTTTGACACACTTTGGGAGTGCTCCTATATCGGAATCAAAATAATGAATTAGAGCACATGGAGCCATTTCCTTATTTTTCTGTCAAGAAAAAATTTGGTAGACTAACTGATATTGCTATCAGTTAATGAAAGAGCCCAATGCAAAAAAAAAAAATGCATGTTGGGTCTTTGAAAGAGTTCGAATCATTTTGATAAGAATTAGTTCGATATATTTTACCGAGAAGGTCTACGGTTCGAGTCCGTATAGCCCTATACTAATCTCAAATAATAATAATAAACATAATTCGTAAACAGATTCTATTCTATATATAGAATAGAATCAAAACAGATTGAATTTTGAAGATTCAAATTCTCAATTCGAAAAAAAAAAAAAAAAAAAAATGAGAATTTTCCTTTTGAATTCCTTTGATTTAGACAAATCCGAAGCGAGGTGAACACAAAAGGGTTTTGTTTGTTTTGTTTGGATAAAAGATTTATACTATATTGAAATCAAATCGAAAAAGGTGTAATGAAAATAGGATTCCAATCGAGAAATTTGAAAACGAAACATCACAACAAACAAACCAAACTTGCGGTTCCGATCAAAATGAATTGTTGTTTTGATTAACATTAACCAATTATCGCTGACTTGACAATGAATTCCAATTTGAATCAACAACTTTTGTCTATTTTCCACATTTTTTTTCACATTCATAGGAGTTCGGCTATGTTTCTGCTTTACAAATATGATATTTTCTGGGCATTTCTAATAATATCAAGCGTTATTCCTATTTTGGCATTTCGAATTTCCGCAGTTTTAGCCCCGACTATCAAAGGGCCAGAAAAACTTTCTAGTTATGAATCGGGTCTAGAACCAATGGGCGATGCTTGGTTACAATTTCGAATCCGGTA